GCCATCACATGGAAAACGAAAACCAAGATTTGCCTTATCTGGTATCAAACGGGAACTACGAGCAAATAGCACACCTTTCAAAAGTATCAATACTGTCACATGAATCGTAAATGCATGAATATGATGTACCAAAAAATCCGCAGTCCCTAAAGAAATTGGCGCTAACGCTATTTTGCCACCCACTGCAACTACACCGCTCCAACTTAAACCAGTGTTTGCTGCTAAATCTGGTGTTAAAAAAGTAGGGATTTTTTGTATCCATTGAGCAAAAATGGGTTGTAATTGTATAGCAGTATCGGAAAACATATCTTGAGGGCGCCCTAAAGCACTCATCGTATCATTATGAATATACAAACCAAAACTGTGAAAACCTAGAAACATACATACCCAGTTGAGATGTGAGATAATTGCATCACGATGTCGAAGGACACGATCCAACAAATCATTATATCGATTAGTTGGATCATAGTCTCGTACCATAAAGATGGCTGCATGCGCGGCAGCACCAACTATAAGAAATCCCCCAATCCACATGTGATGCGTGAATAATGACAATTGTGTCCCATAGTCAGTAGCTATATATGGATAAGGGGGCATTGCATACATATGGTGAGCGATAATAATTGTTACTGAGCCGAGCATTGCTAGGTTTAGAGCTAATTGAGCATGCCATGAGCTTATTAGGATCTCATATAGACCTTTATGGCCCATACCTGTAAATGGTCCCTTATGAACATCTAAAATTTCTTTTAGTCCATGCCCAAGGCCCCAGTTGGTCCTATACATGTGCCCTGCTATAAGGAAAAGAATCGCAACAGCTAAATGATGGTGCACAATATCAGTCATCCATAGACCACCAGTTACTGGATCTAATCCTCCACGAAACGTAAGAAAGTCGGCATATTTTGACCAATTCAAAGTGAAAAATGGGGTTGGTCCCTCGGCAAAACTAGGATAAACTTGAGCCATAAGATTTCTATCAAGGATCAATTCATGAGGAAGTGGGATTTCTTTAGGATCAACTCCAGCGTTTAGAAATTGGTTAATTGGTAAAGAGACATGAACTTGATGACCCGCCCAAGCGAGAGATCCAAGTCCAAGTAGACCTGCCAAATGATGATTCAACATTGATTCGGCATCTTGAAACCACGCCAATTTTGGAGCCGCCTTATGATAATGAAACCAACCAGCAAAAATCATGACTGCGGCAAAAACCAATGCACCAATTGAGGTACAATAGAGTTGTAATTCACTAGTTATTCCAGAGGCTCTCCACAGCTGAAAAAACCCAGAGGTGATTTGTATTCCTCGGAAACCCCCGCCGACATCACCATTCAATATTTCTTGACCCACTATTGGCCAAACCACCTGGGCGCTAGGCCGAATTTGAGTTGGCTCAGCTAACCACGATTCATAATTGGAAAAACGAGCGCCATGGAAATACATGCCACTCAGCCAAATGAAGATTATCGAGAGTTGACCAAAATGGGCACTAAAAACTTTTTGTGATATCTCCTCCAAATCACTAGTATGGCTATTAAAATCGTGAGCATCAGCATGTAGGTTCCATATCCACGTAGTAGTATCAGGACCTTTCGCTAGAGTTCTTGAGAAATGCCCTGGTCTGGACCATTCCTCAAATGAGGTTTTCACCGGATCCCTATCTACCAAAATTTTGCCTTCCGATTCGGGCGAACGAATAATCATAGAGTCCTCCTCTTTTCTTTATGGACAACACATACAACGAGACCTGCTAAGACTCATAAATCTTGCGTAAAATTTTGTATTAATTCGAGCAATTCTGATCTGTAAAATGATATGAACCAAGTATTCAAATCTATTATCACATATACATTTTGTGCCCAACGGACCCTTTTTCATTTTCATATAGAACAAACTTGGCAGTGAGCCAAGGACGTGTTTTTTGTCCAGCTTCATGAATCTTTCTATATAAATGTGGAAATTCGTAGATGGGGTTGTGTCCTTTTATCTTACAAACAGACATTTATTTCTAAGTAAAAAGTCTATTGAAGTCGAAACAAAGTAGGGTATTTTATTTGGATCTCCAAGTGATCGTTAACCAATTTTGCGCTTCTATATAATTATCGGGAGTCAGCGTTCTAGCTTGTTTCCAATACTCAGCGGCTTGATCAAACCAAGCCTCCGCAATTTCAGAATCTCCCTGTTGAATAGCTTGTTCGCCCCGGTAATGACAAATAACAGCCATGTTATTAAATGCTTGCGGTAAGAAAGGATTTCGTTCTATGGCTCGACAATAATATTCCAAGGCTTTAGAATGTTCTCCATTACTTGTATGTATAATACCGATATTATAGAGTATATAACTTCGATCATATGGATCCATTTCTAGGTGCATGGCTTGATAATAATTTTGTAGAGCTTCTGCATAATTTCCTTCGGATTGAGCTGACATCCCATTGATGTAATAGGCAAATGCCTCTTTTTCTCCTGAAGTTGTTGGAATTATTCGTAACAATATATTCGCGATAATTGAAAACGTCCTATCAATAAAATTTTGATTTTTTTGCGATATAGGCATGGGTATAAATCTATTCTCTAATTCTTTACCGCTTGGGTCGTCTCCTACAAAATAATAGAAAATACACTCTCTAACAAAAATAGGAACTAATTATGAGTTAAAATGACGGCTTGATTCACGCGTAATTTGGGACATATTTTTTATTGTTTTCTTTATTGTTTATCGAGGAGAGATGGCCGAGTGGTTGAAAGGCGTAGTATTGGAACTGCTATGTAAACTTTTTTGTTTACCGAGGGTTCGAATCCCTCTCTTTCCGGACTTCCAAGTTCATTTGCTGAACTTCGAACAAACAAAAAGAAAGCCGAGTTTGGATTTCGCTTTTTTCACCGCAGTTAAATTTACGTCATCAAAAACAACTCCTCCTAGTTAGGGTTACGCCTGCCGAGAATAATATTCTACGACTAGCAATTCATTTATTTTCAAACCGATCCAGTTCGTATCCACTATTTTATTGACTAGGCCTTTATAAGGCGTTGAGAAAAGGTTTAAATGATTCGCCAATTCCTTACCAGTGAATAGCTCCAGAGAATTTTGAACAAGAACGCCGGATTTTGTTGTATTCTTCGGCATAATAATATCGCGGGGTTTGCAGCGATAACTGGGTCTATCTACTAGACGACCATTCACTAAAACATGTCTATGGTTAACTAATTGACGTGCTGCAGGAATCGTAGAAGCCATACCTAATCGAAAAAGAATGTTATCCAAACGCATTTCAAGTAATTGAAGTAAAACTTTACCAGTTGAACCCTTGGCCTTTCTGGCAATTTGAACATAATTAATTAACTGCTTTTCTGTAAGACCATAATGAAAACGCAATTTTTGTTTTTCTTCGAGTCGAATCCGATATTCGGAACGGGATTGATTTCGAAGATCACGTATAGCCCTAGGACTTTTATTAGTTAATCCTGGTAAAGCCCCAAGACGGCGTATTTTTTTAAAACGAGGTCCTCGATAACGCGACATAAACACTCCTTAATTTTTATATGCGATTAGATTATATATCTAAATTTATTTAAAATATGTAATTCTATAATTTATATAAATGCGATAATAGTTTTTTCTTTTCAATTCTAAGCAAATTGTAAAAAAGAATGTTTTGACTAATTCTAGTTCGAACTTCCGATATTCCTCAATTTATATTATTATTTCAAAAGCTTCGGATTACTCATGGAAAAAATAAACAATAGACGTAAAATGTGGAAAAGCCGGCTATCGGAATCGAACCGATGACCATCGCATTACAAATGCGATGCTCTAACCGCTGAGCTAAGCGGGCTAACATAAGAAAATATTTCTTTAGAACAGGATGTAATTAGCAATTCTTCTTTATAAAAAAAGGTTATTCGTGATTCTTACAACTTGAGTTTCCAAATTTTATTTGGATTGAAATTCAAATTTTAATTTTTTTTAATGCGTTATAATGTTATAATATAAAATATTCTTAATTCCTAAAAGGAATATTCTATAAAACTAAATATTTCGCGTCTTATTTTATTTATTTATTTAAAATTTCGTTTTTTATTTGTTTGAAGTGGACTCGAAAAAATGCGTCTTTACGAGTCGACAGTCTAGAAATATCTCATTTGAGGATTAGATTTTCTCAGAAAGAGTGAAGCAATTCTTCAGGGAGAATAAACAAAGTTAAGGGGGATATGGCGAAATTGGTAGACGCTACGGACTTAATTGTATTGAGCCTTTGTATGGAAACTTACTAAGTGATCACTTTCAAATTCAGAGAAACCCTGGAATTAATAAAAAGGGGCAATCCTGAGCCAAATCCTTTTTAAAATAAAAAAAACTAAGGAGAGGTGCAGAGACTCAACGGAAGCTTTTCTAACCAATGTGAAAATATATTTTTTTACCAAGCTGATTAAAGAATAAAGAGAGAGTCCGTTTCTACATGTCAATATGGACAGTAATGAAATTTTCAGTAAAAAGAAAATCCGTCGATTTGAAAAATCATGAGGGTTCAAGTCCCTCTATCCCCAAAAGCCCAACAAACTACTCTCTGCTTGGTACTTTTGGCTCAAATTTTTTAACGTGCACTACCTTTCATTTCCCTTCAATCTAATCTACAATTTGAATCTCCAGTGGGAAATGGGTCGGGATAGCTCAGTCGGTAGAGCAGAGGACTGAAAATCCTCGTGTCACCAGTTCAAATCTGGTTCCTGACACACAAATTGTTTTTTAAGTATATTTTTTTTAAGACTAGAACCCTCTTTTGATAAGGTTCTCTATAAGCACAGGCACTCTTTGTGCTCGGTTTCTTTCATTCTAAATCAAGGAACATTATAAATGTAAGGGGTTTCTCTGAGTCGGTCGTAGTAAAATAGCGTGGATTTCCGAAACCTTCAGAATTTAATAAAACAAAAAAACGTTTTATTTTAAACAAAACTTGATACGGCCGGGAGTTTGACTTTTTTAGTTTTGGTTTAATCAAATATCTACTTAACTCAGTGGTTAGAGTACTGCTTTCATACGGCGGGAGTCATTGGTTCAAATCCAATAGTAGATCTAACTTATTAGATATGGATCTAATAAGTTGTTCTGTTTTTTTATGAGTCCATTGCTGGCCTTTATCCGTGTTTGAGCACGACGTCAAGCGAAATTCGTCTCAATTTGTTGTCCAAACTTTTGTCTCTGCCACTTTCAGAGTTTCCTAAGCTTCTTGTCACATAATTTTACTACCTCACTTTGGCATCTTTTACCAAGATAGTGATTGCATTATTAGCTATTCGAGCAACTCCGCCCATCAGAGCAATTGAAAACCATTGGCCATTAGAGTTTAGTCTCAAAATACCTATATCTAGAGCAGTGGCAATAGGGATGTGATTCGGTAATATTCCAATTTGTCCACTACTGGTAGATAAAATGATTTGTTCAACTTCTGAATCCCAAACAATTTGATTTGGAGTCAGTACACAAAGTTTTAATAAGGTCATTTAGTAAAATTTTTTTCCTCTTCTAGCATCGCTTTCGCGTTAACTTCATCAATAGTACCTACCAAATAAAAAGCCTGTTCCGGAAGATCGTCGAATTCCCCAGAAAGGATCAAAGTACATCCCCTAATAGTTTCTGCGAGACTAACATATTTACCTGGCGAACCAGTAAATATTTCTGCTACGAAAAAAGGTTGGGATAAGAAACGCTCAATTTTTCGTGCTCTTGCTACAGTTAAACGGTCGTCGTCCGATAATTCATCTAACCCAAGGATAGCGATAATGTCCTGCAGTTCTTTATAACGTTGTAAAGTTTGCTTGACTCGTTGCGCAGTTTTATAATGTTGCTCGCCAACGATCTGCGGTTGCAACATCATTGACGTTGAATCTAAGGGATCAACTGCTGGATAAATACCTTTCGCAGCTAAACTTCTTGAGAGCACAGTAGTTGCATCTAAATGTGCAAATGTTGTAGCAGGAGCAGGGTCTGTTAAATCGTCGGCAGGTACATAAACTGCTTGAATCGAGGTTATGGAACCTTCTTTGGTAGAAGTAATTCTTTCTTGTAAAGAGCCCATTTCGGTACTTAGGGTCGGTTGATAACCTACAGCAGAGGGCATTCGGCCCAATAAAGCCGAAACTTCGGATCCCGCTTGGACAAAACGAAAGATATTATCAATAAAGAGAAGTACGTCTTGCCGATTCACATCTCGGAAATATTCCGCCATAGTTAGGGCGGTCAAACCAACTCTCATACGAGCTCCTGGGGGTTCATTCATCTGACCGTAAACTAGGGCCACTTTTGATTCGGCCAGTTTTTGTTGATTAATAACTCCAGATTCTTTCATTTCCATATAAAGATCATTTCCCTCACGAGTACGTTCCCCTACACCTCCAAATACGGATACTCCTCCGTAAGCTTTGGCAATATTGTTAATTAATTCCATAATTAAGACAGTTTTTCCTACTCCAGCCCCCCCAAATAATCCGACTTTTCCTCCACGCCGATAGGGGGCTAACAGATCGACAACTTTAATTCCTGTTTCAAAAATTGATAATCTTGTATCTAACTTTAAAAACGGGGGTGCAGATCTATGAATAGGAGATAGTTGATTAGTCTCGACAGGACCCAATTGATCCACAGGCTCCCCAAGCACGTTGAAAATTCGTCCCAATGTTGATCCACCGACCGGAACACTTATTGGAGTTCCCGTGTCAATTACTTCCATACCTCGCATTAGACCATCCGTATCACTCATAGCGACAGCTCTAACTCGATTATTTCCCAATAATTGCTGGACCTCACAAGTCACGTTTGGTTCTTGCTTGTGTCGTCCTTGAACTACCAGAGCATTATAAATAGAAGGCATCATGCCTGGTGAAAAGGCTACATCAAGGACCGGACCAATTATTTGGACGATATACCCTCGTTTTTTTTTGTCAATCGAGGAAACCTCATAATCATAATTAGGAGTTAGTCTCATAGAACTGAACTTTACTCAAAAAATCAAACTTTTCGGATTCAAAATCAAAAGTAAAAAGAAATTTATAGCCTTATTCATAGTACAGGGGTAATTCAATAGGAGATTTTGACTCTAGTTGTTAGTAGTATCTAAGTCAATCTCAGTGGCTTTTTTTTTTTTCTCATCATTTCCCGTTAAAATTCAAACAGGGTTGGACTAGATATATGGAAGGGTAGACACTATCTTATAGTATTGATATTGATGCATTTGTTATTTGTAAATGAAACTCAAAAACCAAAAGAATAAATAATATAAGATCATTGTCAATACTCTTTATGAGCTGGGAATTCGGTCAAATATGCCTTTCATTCCTGTCGAATAGATCTTGTTGTTATTAATTCATGAGTTCGAAGGAGGAATTTATGTCACCACAAACAGAGACTAAAACAAGTGTTGGATTCAAAGCTGGTGTTAAAGACTACAAATTAACGTATTATACTCCTGATTATGAAACCAAGGCTACTGATATCTTAGCAGCATTCCGAGTAACTCCGCAACCAGGAGTGCCACCTGAAGAAGCCGGGGCTGCAGTCGCTGCGGAATCTTCTACTGGTACATGGACAACTGTGTGGACTGATGGCTTGACTAGCCTAGATCGGTACAAGGGTCGATGCTATCATATTGAGCGCGTGTTTGGAGAAAAAGATCAATATATTGCTTATGTAGCATACCCTTTAGACCTTTTTGAAGAAGGTTCGGTGACCAACATGTTTACTTCAATTGTGGGGAATGTATTTGGCTTTAAAGCCCTGCGAGCTTTACGGCTAGAAGATCTACGAATACCTGCAGCTTATACTAAAACTTTTCAAGGCCCACCTCATGGCATCCAAGTTGAGAGAGATAAATTGAATAAATATGGTCGTCCTCTGTTGGGATGTACTATTAAACCAAAATTGGGTTTATCCGCTAAAAATTATGGTAGAGCCGTTTATGAATGTCTTCGTGGTGGACTTGATTTTACCAAGGATGATGAGAATGTAAACTCACAGCCCTTTATGCGTTGGAGAGACCGTTTCCTATTTTGTGCTGAAGCAATTTATAAATCCCAAGCTGAAACCGGTGAAATAAAAGGACATTATTTAAATGCTACTGCAGGGACATGTGAAGAAATGCTAAGACGAGCTTATTTTGCTAAAGAATTGGGAGTTCCAATTATAATGCATGACTATTTAACAGGCGGATTCACTGCAAATACTTCTTTGGCTCACTTCTGTCGAGAAAACGGGCTACTTCTTCATATTCACCGTGCAATGCATGCAGTTATTGATAGACAAAAGAATCATGGGATACATTTCCGCGTACTAGCGAAGGCATTACGGTTATCTGGTGGCGATCATATTCACGCAGGTACTGTAGTAGGAAAACTGGAAGGAGAACGCGAGATTACTTTGGGCTTTGTTGACTTATTACGCGATAATTTTGTTGAAAAAGACCGAAGTCGTGGGATCTATTTTACTCAAGATTGGGTTTCGTTACCCGGTGTTTTGCCCGTGGCTTCAGGGGGTATTCATGTTTGGCATATGCCTGCTCTAACCGATATTTTTGGCGATGATTCTGTACTACAATTTGGTGGAGGAACTTTAGGTCACCCGTGGGGAAATGCACCGGGTGCCGTAGCTAATAGAGTTGCTCTCGAAGCATGTGTACAAGCTCGTAATGAAGGCCTTGATCTTGCGCAGGACGGCAATTCAATTATTCGACAGGCTAGCAAATGGAGCCCGGAACTAGCGGCTGCTTGTGAGGTATGGAAAGAGATTCAATTTAACTTTAAATCAGTGGATACCTTGGATCTAAATGAGATAAAATAACGCGAAAATAGGTTTAGTAAATAAAGCAAAATTATAAGGTAAGACTGACCGACCCCTCGGCGCAATCTGTTAATAAAATTAAAATACGAGAAGATAAACGGATTGAGCTTATTACTACAAATTAACGAGTTTTTAGATTTATTTATAACACTTATAGGAGGATAATGAATTCCATGTATTGTCTTGCTATATATAGAATATAGGATTCAAAGTTCTGAAACAAGGTGATTCACGCAAAATAATTAAAAAGCAAGTTGTCTTGTCTACAAACCATAAACAGATGAATATCATAAACAATAGAATCAATTATGAGAAATAATTAGATAAGAGTTTTTTTTTATTCGTTATTAAACCGTTCAACATCTGTAGCAGAGAAATTATTCCATACAGATATTACCTATTTTCAATATGCTTGCAAGCTAATGTGTTTGTCTCCTACAGAAATAGTTATTCCAATCTCTTTTATTTTCCTCTTCTTAAATAATTTTTTATAATATCGCAATCCAATATTATTATACTAATACATTCAGTTTGTTTTTTTTTTCATTTTGGCTTTTACTTTCAGCACTTCTTTTTGATCGTATTCACAACTTTTTTATTGGATTCACTATTGTTTTGCTTTATTCAATAATGTTGTCATTGTTTTCAATATATTGTTATGACATTCACCAATATTTTTTTATCATATTCAATCTTTTTTTACATTTATTCACTATTTTTTTTGCATTTTTAATTAGGGTTTTTAGTTTATGCAAAAGTTTTTGATATTATCTATTCAATGGTGATTGATCTTATTTATGCACTTTTTATTGATCCGATTTATGCGAGATTTCTTGAGTGTATTCACGCTTTTTTTCTCAAATTAAATCTTTTCGTATCGTCGTCTCAATGATTTGTTACTCTCTTCAATACATTTTTATCATAATCAAGAATTTGTCACGATATTCGTATTCACGATTTATTCAATAGGATTTTTACTTTATTCGAGTTCCAGATTTTTTATCTTATTGAAAATTTTTTTTTTCCAAATGGAGGAACAAAAATACCATGATGCAAAATTGGATAAATAACTCTTTTCAGGCGGAATTTGAACAAGAGTCTTATTTTGGCAGTCTTGGTGAAAATAGTATGAATCCCCGTTCTGGCGGGGATCGATACCCTGAAGCTCTGATCATTAGGGATATCACCGGAGAAACATCTGCCATCTATTTTGATATTACCGATCAGATTTTGGAGAATGATACCCATCAAACTATTCTTGCTAGTCCAATTGAAAATGATCTTTGGGCCGAAAAAGATATAAGTATTGACATTTATAGGTATATTAATGAGTTGATTTTTTATGATGAGAAATCCCAGGAAAAACAAAAAGACCGCACAGAATTTATTAAACAAGAACAACTTCAGCTGATAAGCAACCGCAATCCAGATCATTATAGAAATTTGTGGGATCAATGTGAAAATTGTTTTATTCCAAATTATAAAAAGGTTTTGAAATCCAACATGCAAATTTGTGAGGAATGCGGATCTTATTTTAAAATGACGAGTTCAGATAGAATAGACCTTTTAATTGATGAAGGGACGTGGAATCCTTTAGATCAAGACATGGTTTCTCTGGATTCCAGTGAATTTGATTCTGAAGCGGAATTGGAATGCTACGAGGACAATATTAAGGAATGGAATGAGGAAATGTGTCAGGCTTTCATGCACAAATTATCCAAGGACTTGAAGGAAGGCCAGGCGCTGGAAAGAACTGCCAACTTAATTGAGGAACCTTGGCTCCCAGAATACATTCAACCCGAGGAGAAAGCGGAGGGATGGACGAAACCAGACCTGGATGAGGACGAGGAATCACAGGATAAAGAGGGACGGATATGGGAACTAGATAAGGGCGAAGAATCGCAAGAAATTGAAGATTCGGAGGCAAACGAAGAAGAAGATGAGGACGCCCCTTATGTAGAGCGTCTGGCTTTTTATAAAAAAGAAACAGGCTTACTTGATGCTGTTCAAACAGGCGTAGGCCAACTAAATGGTCGTCCCATCGCACTTGGGGTTATGGATTTTCGGTTTTTGGCAGGTAGTATGGGATGCGTAGTAGGAGAGAAAATAACTCGCTTAATTGAGTACGCTACCAAAAACTTATTACCTCTTATTATACTGTCTGCTTCTGGAGGTGCCCGTGTTCACGAAGGAAGTTTAAGTTTGATGCAGATGGCTAAAATATCTGCTGCTTTATATGATTATCAATCGAATAAAAGATTATTTTATATATCAATTCTTACATCACCGACAACAGGTGGAGTGACAGCTAGTTTTGCTATGTTAGGTGATATTATTATTACCGAACCCGGTACTTTCGTTGCATTTGCGGGTCCAAGAGTAGTTCAACAAATTTTAAACGAAACTATCCCCGAGGAGGAACAAGAGGCTGAATCATTATTTGAAAAAGGTTTCTTTGACTTAATTGTACCCCGCTATCTTTTAAAAAACGTTATTAGTGAGTTATTTAAGCTACATGGGCTTTGAATGGAAATAAAGTCCCGGAGTCATTTTATAAAAATTTCTCTATATAAAATGAAAGAATATTTGATAATAAATTGATACCCCGTATTAGGCCTGGGATCATCTTTAATTGTAATGTTTTCTTTACATATTTGAATACTGCTCTAAAAAAGGTTACCCTAGTATTTTGTGGAGCAAAGTTTTGAAAAGTGAAACTTTAATCTGAATTGCTTTTTTATTTTAGATCTAACCAAGTTGATGAATTACTCCGAAGCATTTCCAGACAACTAGTGCTAAGTTTTAGAAAACTAGTACTAGTTAAATGGGGTATTTTCACAATCCGAATAAAATAAACTCAGATCAAGTATGAGTTGGCGATCAGAACAGATATGGATAGAACTTATCCCGGGGTCTAGAAGAGAAAGTAATTTTTTATGGGCTTTTATCCTCTTTTTTGGTTCCTTGGAATTCATATTAGTCGGCACTGCCAGTTATCTTAGGCAAAATTTGATAGCCTTTTTTCCTCAAGGGATGGTCATGACATTCTACGGAATTTCGGGTTTGTTTATTAGTTTATATTTGTTGTCTATGCTGTTCTGGAATGTGGGTGGTGGTTATCATCAATTTGATAAAACGAGAGGGGTCATATGTATTTTTCGTTGGGTCTTTCCTGGAAGAAATCGTCGCCTACTGTTACGATTCTTTATGAAGGATATAAGGTCAATTCGAATAGAAGTGAAAGAGGGTTTTTATACTCGCCGTGTCCTTTATATGGACATCCGAGGCCAGAAGGGGATTCCTTTGACTCGTACTGATGAAGTCTTGACCCCAGTCGAAATTGAAAAAAAAGCTGCTGAATTAGCTAGTTTTTTGTGCGTACCAATTGAGGTTTTATAGAAAATAAAAAATAAAATACAGAATCCCATATCTTAGTATTGAATATTGTGCTAGGGCTCTCCTAATTTCATAGATCTGGGATTTCAGGCCTCTTAGAGTATATAGACTAGAAAAGGATAAGTCCTAGTCTGTATTCTTGGTAGATTCCAAGACTCACACAAAAAAGGATCAATAAATTAATAGGTTATAGAAGAACCCTTATTTATACCTTTGAACAAATGCCTTTAGGGAAGAAGTTTCTATTTTTTTTTTTATAACAAGATTCGATTGATTCAAAAATTTAAGATGAAAAAATGACAAAAAAGAACATTTTCACTCCTCTTTTATATCTTTCCTTTCTAGTCTTTTTGCCCCGGGGGATTTATTTAGCCTTGAATCACTGTATGGGATCATGGCTTACTCATTGGTGGAATACTAGACAATCCGAACTTTTCGTGAATATGATTCAAGAAAATAATATTTTAGAGAAATTTCTAGAAGTGGAGGATTTTCTGTTTTTGAACGAAGTAATTCAAAATGACTTCCAGACAGACCCATCAAAATTTAATAAACGAATCTATGAAGAAACACTTCAATTAATAAATATCCAAAATGAAAATTCGATCCAGATAATTTTTCACTTATTTACAAATATAATCTGTTTTATTATTCTAAAAGGTTTTGCTACTTGGCGTAACGAAAACCCCCTTAGTATTCTGAATTCTTGGTTCCAAAAATTCTTATTTAATTTAAGTGATACAGTAAAAGTATTTTTCCTTCTTCTATTCACGGATTTTTTTTTTGGATACCATTCAACTCGCGGTTGGGAATTCACCATTGGATTTCTCTACGACTCTTTTGGATTTGGTCATAATGATCAAATAATATCCTGTCTTGTTTGCATCATTCCGGTCAGTCTTGATATTGGTTTTAAGTATTTTCTTTTCCTCTATTTAAACCGCGTCTCTCCGTCACTTCTAATTATTTATAATTCAATAGGTGAAGTTATATGAAGCTTAGATTCTTCATTTTTTGTATTTAACTCCTGCTTGGTTATTTTAAAATTTAGAAAATCTAGATGAATTTTTTATTTGAGAAACTGGCCGAATCGTGCTATAGTAGACTAGATGAGCGACTGAACTCGTTTGATTTTATTGATTTTCGAATCCACAATTGGCCGATGCACACTAAAAATCTTTTTTATTCGAGACCTCAACAGATTACTCAATATCTTTCGGCATTCCTTATGATGGTTATTCTAACTCGGACATCAATTTCAAGTGCCTATCCCCTTTTTGCACAACAGGGTTATGAAAATCCAAGAGAAGCAACTGGTCGTATTGTCTGTGCTAATTGCCATTTGGCGAATAAGCCTGTGAATATTGAGGTACCACAAGTGATACTTCCTGATACTGTATTTGAGGCCGTTGTGCAAATCCCATATGATCTCCAACTTAAACAAGTTCTTTCAAATGGCAAAAAGGGTGGTTTGAATGTGGGGGCGGTTCTTATTTTACCGGAGGGTTTTGAATTAGCTCCGCCTGATCGCATTTCCCCTGAGCTCAAAGAAAAAATAGGAAAGTTATATTTTCAGAGTTATCGCCCAAATATAAAAAATATTTTTGTGGTGGGACCTGTACCTGGGCAGAAATATAAAAAAATAACATTTCCGATCCTTTCTCCAAACCCTGCTACTAATAGGCGGGCCCACTTCTTAAAATATCCTATATATGTAGGTGGAAACAGGGGACGAGGTCAGATCTATCCTGATGGTAGCAAAAGTAACAATACAGTTTTTAACGCCACAGCATCCGGCAGGGTTAAAAAAATAATACGAAATGAAAAAGGTGGTTATGAAATAATCATTAAAGATGGATCGGATAGTAATGAGGTCGTAAATCTTCTTCCTCCTGGCCTAGAACCGCTTGTTTCAGAGGGAGACTCTATTAAACTGGATCAACCATTAACGAGTAATCCTAATGTGGGCGGATTTGGTCAAGATGTTGCGGAAGTAGTACTACAAGATCCATCACGTGTCCAAGTACTTTTATTTTTTTTTGCATCAATTATTTTGGCACAAATATTTTTGGTTCTCAAAAAGAAACAGTTTGAGAAGGTCCAATTGACAAAAATAAATTTATAAACTAATCAGGTTCCAAATATTATACATGACAAAAAATTTTAAAAATCTTTGGTTTCCTTTTATTTTATTATCATTATTCCAAAGTTTCTACTAGGTGTCCGGTTCAACTCAAGCCCGACCCAAACATTTTTTTGATTTAGCAAATATAAAAACGCTACGGAAGGGATCAATCAGCTGGATTCCTTTTTTTACTGTTGGACACAAACAAAGAGAGGGACAGGTTTGCGTGTGTCAATCTTTCAAATATCATTTTTGATCTTTTCATTTTTCAGATCTTTGATAATGTGAGAATACTTTAATTAATAATTAATATTCAGAATTAATATTTTTTAATTCAGAGGAAAGAATTTAAGAACTCACCTTGATTTAATTTACCGTCAAATCCAAATCAAGGTGAGTTCTTAAAATTTGATGTCTATACCCCCACTTAGCTTATTTGTAAATAATATCGACTATAGAGACGAGCCTAATCCCGAATAAGAACCATAAAAAAAAATACCTATTAAACTAATGACAAGAATACCTGCTAGAGTACCTATCATCCAAAGAGGAATCCTTCCAGTAGTATCAGTCATGGATCCTGCTCTCCCCCCACACTGGCATGCTGTAGCCATAAACAGTCATCGATAATTATTATATAGGAAACCTTCCGAATGTGCTAATGGAATGCCTATTATCTCATTATTCTTAATTGAAAAAATAATTTGAGAATAAAACAGCAAGTACAAAAATCAGTAGTAACCCCCAGTATAGACTGGTACGATTTAATTCCACAGTTTGTTCATTTGGGTTTGATTGTTGTGTCGTAGCTCTATAATTTGGATTCAATTTATTTAAACTTCTATCGTTGGATGAACTGCATTGCTGATATTGATCCCAAAAAAAAGACGGTAGGTATAGCTAGGCCGTGAACCGCCAGCCATCGTACTGTAAAAATTGGATAGGTTCGATCTATAGTCATTGGGACCTCCTACTAAATTCATTCTGTTCTTCCAAAGCTTCAAAACGACCAGTTATTAATGGAATTCCTTGTTGGTTCTCAGTAAAATATTCATTTGGTCTAGGGCTCCCAAACACATCGTACGCTAAACCGGTGCTAACAAATAACCAACCCGCAATGAATAATGACGGTATTGTAATACTATGAATGACCCAATATCGAATACTGGTAATTATATCAGCAAATGAGCGTTCTCCTGTGTTTCCAGACATTTTGGACTCCGTATATTCAAAAATACCATCTTTGTGAGATTATCACCTAATAAGTCTAATTCTCCTTTTTCAACGTAGTAATGTTCATATTCAAATGTCAAATATTTTAATTTTGAGTATAAAATGAAAACTCTATTCATATTCAATTTCAATTCATTTTAGTTTAATGGTTCGCGAGACAGATGTTTAATGAAATTGCGGTATTTTTTGGGGCAATAGTTTTTAACAAATATGCGAATAACCTATATTAAATGAGCCTTAATTTATGCATACTATAACTAGTTATTTTTGTCTTCTATTGGCAGCTTTCACTCTAACCTTAGCTCTTTTTATTGGTCTAAGCAAGAGACAACTTATTTAATCTTCTTCAATAAATAAAAAATAAAAAGCATTTGAGGTCTGCGATTCCGGTTCCATGTATTGTATAGTTATTTTACATTATTGATTATTACGAAGATCATTCTCCTTTTTTATTAGTATATATATCACATATTACTTCTTTTTGCTTTTTTTTAAATATAAAATCTATATGATAGAACCTTTTCTATTAGGAATCATTTTAGGTCTAATTCCGATTACTTTAATTGGCTTATTCGTAACAGCATATTTACAGTACAGACGTGGTGATCAGTTGGATTTTTGATGAATTGAAAATTGACTCTCTCTTGAATTCCCAGAGAAGTTAAAAAGCACGCTCTGTAGGATTTGAACCTACCACATTGGATTTTGGAGACCCACGTTCTACCGAACTGAACTAAGAGCGCTTTCTTATTAGAGTCGAGACTACTCCAAATAGAACTATTCATCTCCTAATTCTTAAATTTTGGAATTGTTAAACAAATACCACTCTATTTAATTATTAAATTAAAAAAGAACTTTTTAAAATAAAAAAGGTTCAAAAGAGAGCGTAATTAAAGTAGGGATGACAGGATTTGAACCCGTGACATTTTGTACCCAAAACAAACGCGCTACCAAGCTGCGCTACATCCCTTCATTATTTGATCAAAACAAATTTGATTTTCTTTGGTAGACATAAAAATGCATAACACAGTAATCTAAATCTATATTGAATTACACGCTGGATAAAAAAAAAAAAAAGAGAAGGGAGATTTTTTGATGCGAGATTTTAAGACATATCTATCCGTCGCACCAGTGCTAAGTACACTTTCGTTGGGCTTTTTCGCTGGTTTCTTGATAGAAATTAATCGGTTTTTCCCGGATGCATTGACATTCCCCTTTTTTTCATTCTAGTCATTTATTTTATAGGAGCAAAGAGAAATACTAAGGTTCTGGACTCAAAGATAGATGTTGGTAAGATATTGAAAGTTTCATTTTTCAAAAAGAGTAGTACAAAGGAGGTTCATGGAAAAGAAGAAAGGGGCTCGGGGAAATATTATTTTAGAATGTACAGGTTGTGTACGAAACAGTCATAACAGGGTATCTAAAGGCGTTTCTCGATATATCACTCAAAAGAACCGCCACAATACACCCAATCGATTAGAATTGAAAAAATTTTGTCCCCATTGTTACAAACATATCATTCATGGAGAAATCAAAAAATAAATAGAGCCTTTCACAAAGTGGTCCAAAGAACGCCTTATTAACTTCTGGATGATGAAAATTTATTGTAATCTTAAAAACTTAGAGTTTTATATGCATGTGCGATATAAGGAATAAATAAAAAATGGATAAAATCACGGGACCTTTTCGGAAATCAAAAAAATCTTTTCGTAAGCCGTTGCCCCCGATTCAATCAGGGGATCGAATTGATTATCAAAATATTGACGTACTTAGACGATTTATTAGTCAACAGGGAAAAATATTATCTAGACGAGTTAATCGATTAACCTTAAAACAACAACGCTTACTAAATCTTGCAATAAAACAAGCTCGAATTTTATCGTTTTTACCTTTTACTAACACTGAAAGTTTAGAAAAAATGAAAGCCCGCATTCGAGAAGCTAGATTGAAAGCTGAAGAAGTACGATTAAAAAATAAAGAAGCTCGATTGAAAAAGGCTAAAGACGCTCGATTGAAAGCTAAAGAAGCGAGAAATCAAAAGAAAACAACATTAAGAAAGATCTTCATAAATCCTAAAACTAGTAAACTAAATACTGAAACCAGTCAGACTTGATTATATAGGCTTCTTTTACAATAATCCTAATGAAATTCCGCATAAACCCGGAGTCAAGTCTCCGGGACCTCTTTTTTAATTATTCGGAGTAAGGTATCAAACTCCACTTTTTAGGATCTCATTGGAAATCATATACAGACAGTTCCGATTTAAGATAGCAATTTGGGTAAGTATTTTACGATTCAGAATCAATTGGCTTTTGTACAAATTATGGATGCTCGCACTATAGCTATACCCGACTCCAATTGCACGAATTGCTGCATTTAGACGAGTGATCCACAAACGACGAAAATCTCTCTTTTTTTTATCTCTATCCCGCTGAGAGGAAACAAAAGCTCTTATTCCTTGCTGAATAATACTTCGAGTAAGTCTTGAATGCGACCCTCGGAATTTTGATGCAAAAAAACGTATTTTTGTTCGGCGTGCCCGAGCTATAGATCCCCGTTTTATTCTGGTCATATCAGTTTTTAAATAACTAAGTCGTTCTGCAGCCTATTATTTTATTCGTTCTTTAATCTATTTCTATAAGAATGAATATTTACTATGCGAATAATAATGTGATTACTACATCTGACAACGAATTTATCCAATGTATAAAACAAAACTCCCAATGGCTTTTGCAACTCTAACCTTCCCAACCACGATTTTTCTTTTGTTTTTTTAGGTATTTTATTAAATTATTTTGAAACAACAACAAAAAAATACCACGGCAATTTTCAGTTCTTAATGTATCAAAAATAGTGTTAAAAAATAGAACTAGATAACTAAATAGTGGGATTCCTTCGTTTCTATGGTTTCTTCTTTTTTTAAACGGTGAGGTATTTTCTATACACCGGAGCTCTTCACTTGATTTCATCATTTTTTATTGAGAACTTGTATAGCTCACATTATTTTTAGGCTCTACCCAGTAATTTCAAGGGTAATAGGTCTTTCACAACGAGATCTACTTAGATAAAGTAACGATATTTAAGGAAGAAAATTAGCTGACACAGCTTACCCCTTTTAGGCCGTTTTTGTCAGATTGCTAACAGTATTTGCCCTGCTTAATGAATAACCTTTTGGTACCACCGGGAAATGTTTTTTTCAACTTAAATTGAGGTCAGTGGATTTGCACCACTCGAAACCATAAACTTTCCACCTGATAGACAATTTCTTTTTTAGAATCTAAACGAGTCGCACATACACCCTAGTACACGTTCCTCGACGCTGAGGGCAACTCCTAAGAGCGGGGGATTTTGTCACTTTTCTTATAGGCTGTCTTGTATTTCTAATAAGTTGTTTAATAGTTGGCATCGTAGTATATTATAGCATTTAGTGAATAGAAGGACTGGTTTAGATGGATCCTAACCGACTAATTCGTGAAATGCATATTTAGATAAGAGTAACCCCTACAACATCAACAAGTCCATAAGTTTTTGCTTCTGTTGGGGACAAAAAAACATCTCTTTCTATGTCTTCACTTATGACCCAATGTGGTTTGCCCGTTCTTTGGGCATAAACCTCAATCAGGTTTTCACGCATTTTCAATAACTCATCTACTTCCATCACTGCGTCGCCTGTTTGGGTCTCAAAAAAAGTACTCAAAGGTTGATGCATCATTACCCTAATAAGAGAAACCAAGTTTTTTTGTTCGCCTGAAAAAGCGAAAAAAACTGAGACAAGGGAAAACCGTACAGGCACTTTTTGATTACTGCATACGGCTAATAAATTAAACTCATAAAAAACCTACTCGATTTACTCAGCAAAAAAAGAAAGAAGAGAGAAAAATCGAATCAGGATTAAATAAATTATCAAAGTACCATCCTTCCTTTCAGAAACGTTTAAAATTATTATGATGGCTCTGTTGCTTTATTATATCTTAATTTTCATTTTGTTTTCACTTTTTGTCTATAGCAATCCCAAAGTTTCTTTAGTCATTTAATCAAACTGAATTTTTTTTTTTTGAATCGCACGTAGTAAATATCTTCAGTACGATTTAAACAAACAAAAGGTTTGTGACACTGAACTGGACCTTGGAAAAGACCTTTTAGTTCTTATACTACTTTCTCGATACATAATCAAATAGTTTGAAAAGAAAGACAAACTTTTCATATCGAATTCAAAGTGCCATGCTATTTTTACCTAATTAGAATTTTCATATTCATATTAACGAAGGCATAGTATTACTCATGATTTTGTGGAAAAAAATCTTTGGCGCCAAGCGTGAGGGAATGCGAGACGTTTGGTAATTGTTCCCCCAACTAAGAGAAAACAGGCCATAGAAGCGGCCAGTCCAACGCATATTGTTTGGGTATCTGGTCGTACAACTTGCATACTATCATAAATAGCCAATCCAGATATTATTCCTCCGCCCGGAGAGTTTAAAAAAAAAAAAATATCCTTGGGATCATCTTGAATACCAAGATAGATAAAAAGACCTGCAAGTTGATTCCCAATCTTAGTATTTATTGTATGAGTTAAAAAAAGGCATCGTTCGCGATAAAGTCGGTTGTTTCGGGTGAAATATTTCCCTTTTGGAACCGTACACGTGCCTTTTGATACATACGGTTCACCAAACTTTTGAAAATGAATCAATATCTAGATTCTAGTCCCTTTCTGTTTTTTAAAAGAGGTTCTTTGGGCACTCAACGTATTGAGTGAACTTCTCATTGATTTATTGTTTCATCGAGATTTAATCCAAATTCCGATAGTCTTTTCTTGTTCCTGAATGAGTTTACTTTTGTATAGGTTTTTGCTCTTCTCCGGGTAAAGATTCTCCCAATTTTATATTTGTATATATATAACAAATAGGTTCTTATTGCCATTTTTTTTTTTTTATCACTTTTTATTTTCATTTATTTATTAAGTCTTCAAAGTCTAGGGTTAAAAGTGAAAATCATTGAAGGCTTACCAAGTGTTTTTTGTAAACGGAGCGTAAATACATGAAGTTTTTCATAAAACCATAATAACGCCTGGTATTCAATTTCCCCAACAATTGCACTTCACGCTCCAATTTTGGGACGATTCCCTGGATTTATTTTTGGTGAAAGGGGGCTATCTCGATTGGGCGAGATATGGGGAAAATCCCAATTGACTCAACCTATCTGCCAAGCCGCACTATATATCAATCCACACTTGACCTGTATCTTCGTCATATAGGAAACGTACTCTTGGAACACCAATGGGCATAAAATTAAATAAAAAACACTTTAGATCCTTTTCAAAATTTACTTTGATATGGAAACGTTAAAAAACTAAGACAAAAAATAGGTTTTTAATAGTTTTATTAGACTTAGTTAAAATATTGGTTTTTTATATTTTATATAAATAAAGGATTTATTCTTCAATTCTTAACAATAGATCTCTAACTCAAAACTATTTTTTACGGGCAAGGCAAGAAAGTTATGTAGCGTCTCTTTCTCTTTGATCAAGAGGTATTTTCATGGGTTTACCTTGGTATCGTGTCCATACTATTTTATTGAATGATCCTGGTCGATTGCTTTCAGTTCATATCATGCATACAGCTCTGGTTGCTGGGTGGGCTGGTTCGACAGCTCTATATGAATTAGCGGTTTTTGATCCTTCTGACCCGATTCTTGATCCAATGTGGCGACAGGGTATGTTTGTTATCCCCTTTATGACTCGTCTGGGAATAACTACTTCGTGGGCAGGTTGGGATATCACAGGGGAACCCATAAAGATTCCAGGTTTGTGGAGTTACGAAGGTGTCGCTGGAGCACATATTTTTTTCTCTGGATTATGCTTTTTGGCAGCTATATGGCATTGGGTTTATTGGGATTTAGAAGTTTTTTTTGATCAACGTACAGGAAAACCTTCTTTAGATTTACCCAAGATCTTTGGTATTCATTTATTTCTTGCAGGACTAATGTGCTTTGGGTTTGGCACATTTCATGTAACAGGTTTGTATGGTCCTGGAATCTGGGTCTCAGACCCCTATGGGTTAACAGGAAAAGTACAGGCAGTCAATCCAGCCTGGGGCATAGAAGGGTTTGATCCATTGGTTCCAGGGGGAATAGCCTCCCATCATATTGCAGCCGGGACTTTAGGTTTATTAGCAGGCCTATTCCATCTGAGTGTCCGCCCGCCCCAACGGCTATATAAGGGATTGCGTATGGGAAATATAGAAACCGTCCTTTCTAGTAGTATCGCCGCTGTCTTTTTTGCAGCTTTTGTGACTGCCGGAACTATGTGGTATGGTTCAGCAACTACTCCAATTGAATTGTTTGGGCCTACTCGTTATCAATGGGATCAGGGATATTTCCAACAAGAAATATATCGCAGAATTAGTGTGGAATTAGCCGACAAACAAAGTTTATCGGAAGCCTGGTCTAAAATTCCGGAAAAGTTAGCTTTTTATGATTATATCGGAAATAATCCTGCAAAAGGCGGATTATTCAGAGCAGGTTCCATGGATAAGGGGGATGGAATAGCAATTGGATGGCTAGGTCACCCGATCTTTAGAGATAAAGAAGGACGTGAACTTTTTGTACGCCGTATGCCGACGTTTTTTGAAACATTTCCAGTTATTTTAGTGGACAGCGGTGGAGTTGTTCGAGCTGATGTCCCATTTCGAAGGGCAGAATCAAAGTATAGTGTTGAACAGGTAGGCGTAACTGTTTCTTTTTACGGTGGAGAACTTAATGGGTTAACTTATAGCGACCCTACTACTGTGAAAAAATATGCTAGACGTGCTCAATTTGGTGAAATTTTTGAATTAGATCGTGCTACTTTGAAATCCGATGGTGTTTTCCGAAGTAGTCCAAGGGGTTGGTTTACGTTTAGTCATGTTTCATTTGCCTTGCTTTTCTTCTTCGGCCATATTTGGCACGGTGCTAGAACACTGTTTCGAGATGTGTTTGCGGGTATTAATCCGGATTTAGATTTGCAAGTTGAGTTTGGAGCATTCCAAAAATTGGGAGATCCAACTACAAGAAAACTGGGAGTCTGATCTCTCATTTATCATATTCATTTTCGTTTCATTTTACGAACTCCCAATCTGCTAAAAACTAAATGGGTCAAGAAAGTTATCTATAATTCGAAATAACGATTAAATTTATGGAAGCAGTGGTTTATACATTCCTTTTAGTCTCGACTTTAGGCATTCTATTTTTCGCTATATTTTTTCGCGAATCGCCTACAATACCAGTGAAAAAAATCAAATAAATTTTTCCTCGATGAAGTTGAAGTAATTTAAGTACTCAAATAAGGGTCGACTTTTTACTTCAACTCGTTTCCATGTTCTTCAAAAGGATCTCTTAGTTGTTGCGACGGTTGTCCAAAAGCGGTATATAAGGCATATCCAGTAAAACTCATAAGTAAACCTGATACAAAGAGAGTGACAAGAGTTGCTAGTTCCATGTTATTTATGATTCCTATTTGTTAATTATTATATGACTTTTAAAGTTCAAATCAATTTAAAACAGAATGGTATACAAAAATAGCTTTCCTCAAATAAAGAAAGAATCAATAAAATAGGATTTATGGCTACAAAAATTATAGAGAACCGTCCAAAACAAACTACTGTAAGTAATCTATTAAAACCATTGAATTCAGAATATGGTAAAGTAGCTCCCGGGTGGGGAACCACTCCCTTGATGGGGGTGGTAATGGGTCTATTTGCGGTATTTTTATCTATTCTTTTGGAAATTTATAATTCTTCCGTTTTATTAGACGGAATTTCAATAAATTAAAAGCCTTTCAAATAGACTTTGGGGTTGAATGAAAAAGGGGTTTCAATTTTTGAACACATTTTATTTCAATTTGGCAGTTCGATCGCGTCATTTTTTGATTTCTTTCATTTCCGGAAAATGAGTGTGTGACTTGTTTGATTGGATCCAATTGCTAGTACCTAGACTTTGGTTCTCGTGTTTTAACGATAATTCTATTTCGTCAGATACGATTTGTCGTCTCTGAAACACAAATATAGATTGAAAACTATGATTAATACTTAATAATTATTCACTATTTAGACCTCGTGCCGGGGTTCCAAAACATTTGGACACTACATATAATAAAAAAATGATATCTTTTTTTCGCAAAAATTACCTAAAGTGAAAATAAAAAGGTTCTTACTCAAGGAATCCTAACTTGCGTTTCGGTTTTTTATTGAATCATCAATCATCGTGGTTCGAAATTAAGAATCTGCGGTTTTATTCAAGTCATAGGGTCTTAACAAAGTAATTTCTATCAAATAAAATAAATGTAAAAAAAAAAAAACGGTAGGGAAAGAGCAAATTCAAAACGCCCGTCAAAATCAAGAAAATGACGAAGGAGCTAACTTGATATTTTGGTAATCGTGCGACAATAATAATAAAAACTTGATCAATTTAGGTTTTTTTTGAAATTGCGAGATTAATGAGTTTCAATCGGAATTTAAATTCAATTTCATTTGGTATTGGGGCATTTTTGCTTGAGCTGTACGAGATGAAAATTTCCTATACAGTTCTCAGAGGGGGATTCAACCTATCTCAATAATGTAAATAAAGTATATGATTGGTTCGAAGAGCGCCTAGAAATTCAGGCGATTGCGGATGATATAACGAGTAAATATGTTCCTCCCCACGTCAATATTTTTTACTGTTTAGGTGGAATTACCCTAACGTGTTTTTTAGTACAAGTAGCTACTGGATTTGCTATGACTTTTTACTACCGTCCAATCGTTAATGAGGCTTTTGCTTCTGTTCAATATATAATGATTGAAGCGAATTTTGGGTGGTTAATCCGATCAGTTCATCGATGGTCGGCAAGTATGATGGTATTGATGATGATCCTTCATGTCTTTCGCGTTTATCTTACGGGGGGATTTAAAAAACCTCGTGAATTGACTTGGGTTACGGGTGTGCTTTTGGGTGTATTAACCGCATCGTTTGGCGTAACAGGTTATTCGTTACCTTGGGACCAAACTGGTTATTGGGCAATTAAAATTGTAACAGGTGTACCCGAAGCTATTCCCCTAATAGGAGCCCCCTTGGTGGAACTTTTACGTGGAAGTGCTAGTGTCGGACAATTTACGTTGACGCGTTTTTATAGTTTACACACTTTTGTATTGCCGCTTATTACTATCGTCTTTATGTTAATGCACTTTCTAATGATACGTAAACAGGGGATCTCGGGTCCGTTATAGGACTTTTTTTTTAAGAAATAAATTTTAGAAATTTCTCACTTGAGGGAACAGTACGAGTCTTTTTTGGTTAGAAATTTTTATTTGAACCTGAATAGTTGACAAGTGAAGGGAGTAAAATAAAAAAGGATTATGGGAGTGTGTGACCTGAACTATTGATGTGTCTATGTAGAGATATACCTGCCACATTGGAGTTGGCCTCCCCAATTAAATGTGTCTTTGTTCCAATCGGAGCATAAGCCCTATGTGAGATATAGGCTGGTTCGCTTCAAGAGATTTTTTCGATGATCAGATGACAATCCTGCTGTACACGTGAGCCGGCTCCGTAAAATCCAATTTTTGAAGAGCAAAAGCTCGCCCCAAATCGATTTTTTTATTCTAAATAAAAAAATCGAAATAGTAAACTGTAGTATGTAAATGTAGTTATTTCCTCTACATTGGCTTCATCTTTATAATACTATCGGAGTAAATTAATAGATCTAACGAAGAACATAGGTTAGACTTTTTTAGGAACAATGAAACCTTTCTAAATTAAATTGAGGTGTGAGACGACCCAAAAAGCACAGGCGCGCATAGCCGACTTGGGGCTTGAGTATTTACTTAGAAAAAAAAAAACTGAATATTTTTATTTTTACAACTCAATGATTTTTCTAGCATGATTATGGAACTTGTGTATCAATAGCTAGAGAACTTGATTTTATTTTGTTCATTTTTATTTTAGTATTGCTCGAGCTGGATGATTAAAAATTATCATGTCCGGTTCTTTCGGAGGATGAATCGATTAGATTTCACCGATCCCAATAACAAAAAGACCTGACTTGAACGACCCTCTATTAAGAGCTAAATTAGCTAAAGGGATGGGTCATAATTATTATGGGGAGCCAGCCTGGCCAAATGATCTTTTATATATTTTTCCAGTTGTCATCATGGGTACTATTGCATGTAATGTTGGCTTAGCAGTTCTAGAGCCCGCAATGCTTGGCGAGCCGGCTGATCCCTTTGCGACCCCGCTAGAAATCCTCCCCGAATGGTATTTTTTTCCTGTTTTTCAAATACTTCGTACAGTACCTAATAAAATATTGGGTGTACTTTTAATGGTTTCAATACCTGCGGGATTATTAACAATACCCTTTTTAGAGAATGTCAATCAATTCCAAAATCCATTTCGGCGTCCAGTATCTACTAGTATGTTTTTGATTGGTATCGCAGTTTCCTTTTGGTTGGGCGTTGGGGCAATATTACCTATTGAAAAATCCCTAACTTTAGGTCTTTTTTAAATTATGAAAAATAACAGCTTGCGTATCTAGGGTAACCTTTTTTCATTTTAAAGTTTTCCCTAGATACTTAAGTTCTAGTTTCTTTAATATTTATATTATAGCCCCTAAAGATAAAGGAAGAATCTGGTATATTTATTTTATTTTTGTTTAATAAATAAATTATAAAATGTTTTCTTAAAAATCCAACATATTTTTTTCATCTATATCTACATCAAAATGTTCGAGGTTCAAACCACCTTTTTATCTTTTATTTAAATTATGCAATGATTCGACTTTTTTTATGCAACTATAGAGATTGAGAAAATAAGTCTAACTTCAGACTTTAAATAAATAAAAATGAATTTAAATGATAGCTCATTTTTTTTTTGAGTGACCTTTTCTGTAGTATGGTAAGGAGTGATAGCGGAATTGTGTAGTTAACATTATCCAAAGGGATATGGGTTTACTCCATCTGGAAAATAATAAATACAAAATTAAGGAGATTTAGGGTTAATTCATGAAGTTGATCTTTCGTTATTAAACTTCTGTTTGTTCCGATTTCCATAAAACCTATTTATTTTTTTTTAATAACCACCACTTCTCTGTAGTTTTCCTCCAAGTCATAAATCAATGGGTTATGGTAAAAAAAAAAAAGCTATATATTATATTGTGTGCTTCCAATAATTTTTACATCTAGATGAATCATCAGTTACACAAAAATAGCTTTATCAATAAAGTTTCTTAAAATCTTAATACCACCCTCATTTTACAGACGCTCTGAAAGACATTATTAAATTTTATATTTGCACCCAACGTTTTTTGCTTTGTATTGCTCTGTCTAGTGTGTTGGCTTGACCTTTCATTAAGTTGCCCAGAGGAAAAAGCATTTACTAGCTTTTTTCATTTCCATTTGAATATCCCAGCAATAGAAACTGGGATTTTCCATCACATCCTAGGACTTATTGAGTTTTGAGTAATAAATAATTCTTTTCTCTCTATACACGTCGTTTTTTTGGAGGTCTACAGCCATTGTGTGGCATAGGAGTTACATCTAATATCAACTCTAATCGTATACCACTTCGACGAATCGCTCGTAATGCTGCGTCTCTTCCGAGCCCAGGGCCTTTTATTAACACGTCTGCTTCACGCATACCCTGGTTTATTGCTGTATGGATAGCATTTGTTGCTGCGGTTTGCGCAGCAAACGGCGTCCGTCTTGTAGTTCCTTTGAATCCGGCACTACCTGCAGAAGCCCACGAAACTACGCGCCCTCGTACATCTGTAACAGTGACTATAGTATTCTGTAAACTGGCCTGAATATGAATTACTCCTTGTGGTATTTTATGTTTATTTTTACGTAAACGAATACGTCCATTCCGACGCGAACTAATTCTCGGGATTAATTTTACCATAGTTTAGCTTTTTTTTTTTTTTTTTTCTAAATCTGAGTCGGTGCGGATATCTCAATTTTTAAATTTTTAATTTGTGGATTGGTTTGGTTGTTCCGGTGTCTTATCCCTGTCCTTGTTTATGTCTCGGGTTAGAGCAAATTACTAAAATTCGTCCTCCTCGCCGGATTAGTCGACATTTATCACAGATTTTCCGAACAGAGGCTCTTTTTTTCATCGTTTGAACTCCTTAAAATTAAAGTTTATTTCATCCGAATAAAATCTCTTTATTTTCTAGAATTTATTCTAGTTTATAGCAAAGCATAAAAGAAAAAAAAAGATCTAATTCATTAAATAAATACCGAATATTTTTATATTTTATTTTAAAGCAATTTATTTCTGCAATAAATTAAAAATTAACTGAAAAAACAAACAAAGCATCTACCATATATAACACAAAATCTCTCCCCCGATTCCTTCTAGTCGGGCCTCTCGGTCTGTAAGTATGCCATGTGAGGTAGAAAGAATTACAATTCCTATTCCACCTAAAATCCTAGGGATTTTTTTGGACGTAGAATAGATTCGTCGACCAGGTCGGCTTATCTTTTTTAAATTTAAAATATTCGTAAAAGTCCCTTTTTTAGTCTTTTGATGGCGCAAAGTTAAGACCAAAAAGTAGTTTCCGTTTTCATAGTGTTTTCGCACGTTTTCAAGAAAACCTTCTCGTAAAAGTAGTTTTATAATATTTTCAGTAATATTACTGGAGGGAATTTTAACCGTTTTTTTTCCATCCATATTAGCATTTCGTATAACCGTTAATACCTCAGCAATAGTGTCTCTACTCATGATGCATATGAATTAGTAGGCTCAAAAATTTTATATAATATAAACATGCTTTTCCCTTTATTTTTTGATGAATTTTGAGTGTGGTAAAGTTATATACGTTAGACAGATGTTACCCAATGTTTAGGTGATAACAAGATTTTTTCAAGTTCGTACACTAGATTAAAAAACCTTTTATAATACTTCGGGAGCTAAGGAAACAATTTTATTAAAATTTAATTTTCTCAATTCGCGTGGGATTGCACCAAAAATTCTGGTTCCTTTTGGATTTCCCTCTTTATCAATAATAACTGCGGCATTATCATCATATCGTAGTATAATTCCGTTGTCACGTTTGAGTTCTTTACGGGTCCGCACAATTACAGCTCTGACGACTTCTGATTTTTCAAGAGTCATATTAGGCACAGCGTCTTTTATAACAGCAACAATAATGTCACCAATATGAGCATATCGCCGATTGCTAGATCCGATTATTCGAATACACATTATTGTTCGAGCCCCGCTATTATCTGCTACATTTAAATGGGTTTGAGATTGAATCATATCATTTCTTACTTCGTTTTTATCACCGCAATGTGCAAAGAAAAAAGAAATATTTTTTGTCCAAAAATCTACAAAAAAATCTGTTTAAGTCCGCTGTTTCTATTTTATTTTATTTCCGAAAAAATGAATTGAGTTCGTATAGGCATTTTTGATGCTGCTATACCAATGGCTCTTTTGGCAACATTTTTTGTTACACCATCCATTTCATAAAGTATTCGCCCGGGTTTAACAACAGATACCCAAAATTCTGGGGATCCCTTTCCCGAACCCATACGTGTTTCTGCTGGGCGTATAGTAACGGGTTTATCAGGAAATATACGTACCCAGATTTTACCTCCTCGACGCGCATTCCGTGTCATTGCCCGTCGACCTGCTTCAATTTGTCTAGATGTGATCCAAGCGGGTTCAAGTGCTTGAAGTCCATATTTACCGAAACAAATCTGATTACCTCGAGAAGAGAGCCCTTTCATTCGTCCTCTATGTTGTCTACGGAATCGAGTTTTTTTGGGGTTATAGTTGATGATTGATAGCTTTTTTATTTCATCGCTACTCCAGAACTGGACACGAGAGTTTCTTCTCATCCAGCTCCTCGCGAATTTATGAATAGTAGGATTTTAAAATTATCCCTTTATTTATTTAAAAATTTACAAATTTTCGCGGGCGAACATTCACTCTTTTCATTTCTAGAGCACTAGCTAGTGATTTCGAAATAGATTAATTTATTTTCGGGTCATTTCGCCATCCCAACCTGTAAATATAACAAAATATTTTGTTTTTGCATTCACAAGTTCTATCGTTCCTATCACTTCGTAATTTCCATGATTAGGTCTGAATTTTACAATGGAGCTAGAATTTTTCTAGAATAGACTAATATAATAAGGTGTTTAGCCATTTTTCTTAGTCTTCAGTGGCTTTGAGCTCTTTATTTAACTTTAATGCTAACTATTCTCGTAATTTAGTGTAAATTGCAAATTATAGATTTAAGTATTTATGCTTCGTTACATTGTTGATTTTACTAGACCTTACATAATTGGAATTTTTGATTCGTAATTTTTTTCTTCACTTTCTTTCTGCCCTCCAACTTACTCCACATCTTTTTTTCAGTTTATTTTGTTAATTAAAATTAATAAAGAAATATAAAATCTAATCATAGTAAAGAATTTTAACGTCATTAAAATATCAATAGAACATGATTGTTTATAAAATTACTAAAAAAAAATGGCTGTTGCTATAAAGATATTACTAGTAATAATATCCGGACTGGTTGAGTTTTTTAGATAAAGATAATGCGAAGTTGATGAGTTTATTACAAGTTTAGATTTTATTCCAAACTTTCAAACGTTAACGAGTCACACACTAAGCATAGCAATAAAAAAAAATTTAATTTTTATTTAACCCTATAAAACTTGTTATTTGCACATGGATTTTTTTAATAAAAGTCTATTTGGCTTCACCAACAAATATCCAAATTTTTATGCCCAAAATCCCATAGATAGTTCGAACTGGATAAGAACAATAATCAAAAGTGGCGCGAATAGTTTGACGAGGAACTCGTCCTTCTCTAATCCACTGTACACGTGCAATGTCTTGTCCATTAAGGCGCCCAGCAACCTGTACTTGAATTCCTTTTGTATCTGCTTCTTCCGCCAATTCAATAGCTTTTTTCATTGCTTGTCGAACGGACACTCTATTTTTCAATTGTCCGGCAATAAATTCGGCAAGAATATTAGGATTGCTATAAGGTTTTTCCACTTTCGTGATAACTATGTTCAATCTTCGGTTTCCACAATTCAATTCTTTTTGTAAAGTTATTTGTAATTTTTCCAGTCCTTGTGGTCTATTTTCGAGTAACAATTTTGGAAATCCGAGAAAGATTCTCAATTCAATTAGATCAATTCGTTTGTAAATAGAGATACGTGCAAGTCCCTCGACACCGGAGGGTGATATCTTCATATTTTGTATGTATTTTCTTATAAAACTTCGTATTTTTTGATCTTCTTGTAAACTTTTTGAATACGCTTTTGGTTGTGAAAACCAAATTGAATAATGATCTTGGTTTGTACCAAGTCTCAAACCAAGCGGATTTATTTTTTGTCCCATAAACCCCTCAGATTCAAATATAATTTAGTTAGAAGATTTTTTTCTTGTTGTGGCTCTACCAATTCATTAAAGTAGAATGATAGGTCTGTTAGTACAATAGTGATGTGGCAGGTTGCTTTTTTTATTGGAAAACTCCGGCCGCGCGCTCGCGGTTTTAATTTTTTTATAGCGGGTCTCTCATTTACTTCGGCTTTACTAATAAATAAATTTTCTTTCTTTGAAGTGGAAGTTGAACTGGCATTTGATGCTGCGAAACAAACAAATTTTAAAATTGGATAAGCGGCCCGATAGGGCAAAAGTTCTAATATAATAAGGGTTTCTTCATAGGAACGACCCCTAATTCGGTCAATTACCCTGCGGGCTTTATCAGCCGATATAGGGAAATTTTGGCTGAACGCATAGCTTTCTGGTTTTGTTTTCTTTGTCATCTGGTATATAAAATTTGCCTCTTACTAAATTGAAATCAATTTGTAGAATGATTTTTTAATTATTATTAAAATAAAATTCATCGCCGAGATTTATTATCACCCTTTTCATGCCCTCGGAAATTTAATGTGGCTGCGAATTCTCCCAATTTATGGCCTACCATATCATCCATTATATAAATAGGTAAATGTTCTTTTCCATTATGGATAGCAATAGTATGGCCAATCATTATTGGGATAATTGTAGATCCCCGGGACCAAGTTATTATTATTTCTTTTTTAGCCTTTCTGTTCAGTTTATTTATTTTTTTTAATAAATTATTGGCGACGAATGGATTTTTTTTTCGTGAATATGTCATGCTTTCTTCCTCATTTCTTTATTTATCATATAATTTTCCCTTTTAGTTTGAGTTTACCTAGTTAATTCATTAAGGTTAGTTCCTACCCCAGAATTACATACGATGACGAAGAATAAACTTGTTGCTGTATTTATTTTTCCGTCTAGTTTTTTTTCCAAGTGCAGGATATCCCCAGGGGGTTCTGGGTTGGTTTCGACCAATAGGTGCTCGACCTTCACCGCCTCCGTGGGGGTGGTCTATTGGGTTCATAACTAGCCCTCTTACGATAGGACGTTTACCTAGCCACCGTTTAACTCCCGCTTTGCCTAAGTTTTTTTGATTCACCACAATATTACCTACTTGTCCGACTGTTGCTGAACATTGTTTGGATATAAAACGTAGTTCTCCAGACGGTAATTTGAGGGTGGCAGATTGACCCTCTTTTGCAATCAGTTTAGCCGCAGCACCTGCTGCGCGAGCTAATTGTCCACCTTTTCCGCGTGTGATTTCTAGGTTATGCAGAGATGTACCCAAAGGTATTTCGTTCAAAGGTAATGAATTGCCTATTTTGATGGAAACTTCTGGACCAGAAATTATTGTATCTCCAATTAGAGCCCCGCGAGGATGTAAAATATACCTCTTCTCACCATTTACATAATGTATGAGACAGATGTATGCGTTTCTATTAGGGTCATATTCTATTGTTTTTATTTTACCAGATATATATTTTTCATTTCTTTTAAAGTTGATTTTACGACATAAGCGTTTATGACCTCCTCCTCGATGTCTTATAGTAATGATTCCGTTGGCATTACGACCTTTACCACAATGACGCTTTCCAGAGATCAAATTTTTGGGCTTCGCTTGACTCGTTCCGTTTCTAGTGTGTGTGCTTGTAGGCTCAATTTTGTATAATTTTATTATCATAATATTTAAGTAATATTCTTCTTAATTCTTAATTTCAGTTTTTATTTTTGACTATATCTCAGGGCTATTCGCCCCTAATCCCATAGATAACTCGTGGAGATTTCTTATTTTTAACAAACTGTTGGTAATATAGCAGATAAATTTTTAGTTTATGTAAATAGATAAGCGTGCATCCAGTAGGAATTGAACCTACGACTTCGCCAATTATGAGTTGGGCGCTTTAACCACTTAGCCATGGATGCTTAATGAGGACCACATAGGATTTGGAAAATGTTCTAATATAAAAAAATCGAAATCGTTGCAATTTAGTAATCAGCATTTTTGAATTGACAAAAATATACAGAATTCAACATGTCTGCAGAATGTGTAGTGTAAAAGAAACATATAAGGAAAAAAATTTCATAGTCATCGAAATCCATACATAACTGGTATCATAATAAAGACTAAACACGTTTGAATTTAAAAAATAAATATTTTCAAATATAAAATCTAATTAAAGTAAAAGAAACTAAAAAAACTCGGGAGGTTTACACAGGCATGAAAAAACAAAATCGCAAATTTGGTATTTTCGAATTGAGAGAGATCAATAAGTCTAAATCATGGACCCAATTTTATTCAGTGGGATCCTTCATTCACATTTTTTTCCGCCAAGAGCGGTTTTTAAAACTATTTGATCCGCGTCTCTTACTTTCACGCAATTTACCGGGTTCAACAAGAAATCCATATTTCACCATCAAGGGAGTCATAGTAGTTGTAGTCGGGATCCTTATATATCGCATGAACACTCAAAATATGGTTGAACGAAAAAACCTCTATTTGAAAAGATTTTTTCCTCTCCCATTTACTGACACTAGTGATCAAGCCCGTGGATTAACTAAAATGAGTATGTTGCTCCTTTCTTTTCCAAAAGGAAAAACTCTATTTGAAAATTCTTTACTGAAACCGACAGAAAAGACTCAGGTTCTGCCAATAACAAAAGTGCGGTGGAGGAACTTGATCGAGAATCTTAGTTTTTTTGTATATTATCTAGATGATGATAGGCCCGAATCCTATTTTTTTTTTAGTAATATGAGGTTAAACAAGGATCGGTTTTTTAGCACGGGGCGGAATATATGGTCAAATCTTCAGTCTGCTTCCACAAGATCAAGATCTCATTTTGTTCAAGGAAAGAATTCGAGTAAACTCAAAAGATCCTCGGATCCACCCATAGACCTTTTTGAGTCCCTTCAGAATGAGGATTCGGAATATTCTGGATTGATTCATAAAAAAAATATTCAACAACAAAAAGAACGAGCAAGTTCTTGGGATCCTTCCTTTCTTGAAACGGAACGCGAGAAATATATGATTTCTCAGCGGTCTCCGGAAAAAATGGAACATTTTCGGACAAGATTCCTTGGTTCTTTTTGCTCGGAGAGATGTTCAGAACTATATATAACGTCGACTCCGATTGAGAGGGCCACTAAGGATCCTTCCTTTGCGAAGAAACCTCTTTGTTTTGTCCGGCGAGCGGAAAAGAAAGAAATACTTGATTTATTCAAAATCATTCTTTATTTACAAAATAATGTCTCAATTCATTCTATTTCATCAGATCCGGCCAAAAAAAATCTATTCTTTAGTTTAGTTCAGCGATTCTATTTGAAAGTCGAAGAGATCTTGCAAGGAAGAGCAGATCTATGGACTCTAGTACTAAGCGAACCAGATATGGTGTATCAGAAGGAATTTTCTTTTTATCTTAATAATGATTTGGGATTAGATCAACCAAAATTATTGAATGAGATATTAAACGATAGGGCTGAGACTCATTCTTTTTTTAAGCGAGGCAGACAAAAAATGGTGGGTTTTTTTAGTAAAAATCGAATGAAATCGATTCGGCAATATCAATGCATTCAAAACGACTCTAGTCTAAGAGATCTATTCAATAGATCCCATCGGAATCAAATTCCAAGAGAACAAAAAGGAACAGCTCTTCTCAATTATCGAACTCGAATGAACTCTAAAATCAAAAAGGATTCTACCTATCGATACAAATGGTCGAATAGCATAATGAGTTTACAGGAACAGTTTGAACATTTCCTTTCTGAGCAGAAAAAGTTTTTTCAAGTCCAAAAGAGTCGTTTTGAAGGCACGTTTCAAGTCATGCAAGTGAAGTGTGGTGAATTACGTGTTTTTTTTATTCGATTTCCTGGTAAATTACGTGTTTATATTATTCAATTAAGTGTTTCTATTCTTGAAAAATGGATTTATTGGTCTGAGGTTCGTAAGTACATAGAGAAAAAAGTACAAAAAAGGGTATATAAGTTAATTCCTTATCTGTTGGACAAACTTTCCAAGGCAGTTCGATCCTTCTTTTCGCCACATTCGCTTGTTGGCTTGTTTACTAAGATATTTGGTTTTGCGACTAAATTTATTTTCTTTTGGGCTAATTTACCTCTTTTTTACTGTGTAAGTTTCGGGAATACCCCGATTCAGAGATCCGAAATTTCTATCTATGAGTTGCAAGGGCCAACTCATAAACTTTGTAATCAGTTGTTAGAATCAATAGGATTTAAAATGGTTCATTTAAAAAGACTGAACCCCATTTTGGTGGAAAAGTCGAGTCCTTCTAACTTCGTAGTAAATGGAGCACCTAATAAGCTACCAATTGACTCATTACATACTCGAACCAAATCTTTCTATAAAAAGGATTCAGATTTTTTAAAAATCTTCCACGATCAAGAAAATTGGTTGAACCCCGCGAATCAATTTCAAAGAAGTTCATTAATATATTCTTTTTATAAAGCAAATAGACTTCGATTCTTGAATAATCCGGACTGCTTTTGGTTCGATTGTAAGACAAGATTTCCATTTTCTGTGGAAAGGACTTGGAATACTCATTTCAATTTTCTTTATGGACAATTTCTGAATAGCTTGTTCCTTCCTAATAAAATAGTTTCTTGGTGTGTGGGTAAAAAGCCTATAGGTACTATGGAGGCACAAGTAGATCTAAAATGGATTTCTCAGGATTTTCACTCCGATCCAGTCCTTGGTAGAACTATTTATTCGATCATAAATACTTCTGCAACACCTCTAACAGAGACACAAATAGTCAATTTGGAAAGACCTTCGTGTCAACCTTTTTTCGATCTGAATGTGAATCTATCTGATTCTGAAACAAAAAAATTTTATGAGCTTCCCAATTTTATTTCAAAGATGGGTTTGAGTCATAGCCCCTATTCAGAATCTATTCATTTTGATCGAAAAGAAAAAAATTTTCAAAGAGATAGTTTTTTTTCGATTTTATCAGAAAAATGGAATTTATTTGAAAGATATCTGCCAAGCTTTTTTACTTTAGCAGGGTACAAATATATAAATCTAATATTTTCAGACCTAGTGTCAAGGGTTTTGGCTTTATCATGGCGAAGTCTTCAGATCGAATTAGGGAAAAGGCCAGTTTTTATAACAATCGAGAGCTTGAGGAGGGGGTGGTTCAATAACTTCATTCTGGGCATAGAAATAATTCATCGAAATACTTCGGTAAAGATGTTCTATTTCAAAACTTTCTTTGTGATTTTTGTTGGGTATCTCATTACTATGCATCTTTTCTTTGTTTCGCGAGCGTTTATTAAGTTATATAAAAAATTAAAAAGTTTAAACTATTTTATGAGTTCCTCATCTAGGATTGAGGTTCGAAAACTTTTAGATAAGTATCCTATGTCTGAACCAAATGATTTTTGGTTAAAGAATCTGCTCAGCGATATTATGACTCGAATTGCTTTTTCTATAAATGTCAGAAAGCTAAGTCATATAAGTCATACAAGTAAAGATATCTATTCCTTGCTCAGAAAAAGAAAAAACGTGAACTGGGAGTGGATTGATGATCAAATTGAATCCTGGGTCGCGAACACTAATTCGATTCATGAGGAAGAAAGCAAATTTTTGGTTCAGCTAGCCTCATTAACCACAGAAAAAAGCGTTCTATTGAGTCTGACTCATAGTGATCATTTATCAAAGAATGACGCTGGTTATCAAATCCTTGAACAACCGGGAGCACGTTACTTACGAGACTTAGTTGACATTCAGCAAAAGCATTTAATGAATTATGAGTTCAATACAGCCTGTTTTGTAGAAAGACGTCTATTCCTTGCTCATTCTCAGACAATCACTTATTTACAAAGGGCTCATTTCCCATCTCACGGAAAACCCTTTTCGCTACGCTTAGACCTATCTCCCTCTAGGGGTAGTTTAGTTATAGGTTCTATAGGAACTGGACGATCTTATTTGGTCAAAACCCTAGCGACAAATTCCTATTTTCCTTTCATTACGATATTTGTGAACAAGTTACTGGACAAGAATCCTCCTAAATTGATTTCTGATATCGACAAGGTGGAGAAGAGTGACAATATTGATCCTAGTTATGATATCGATAGGGTGGAGAATAGTGACAATATCGGTCGTGACCTTGCTACGGAGCTGGATCTGCTCACTTGGAATGCGCTAACTACGGATAGTGAGATGAAGGCTCAAATTGACCGATTGTCTATAACTCTTCAATTTGAATTAGCAAGAGCAATGTCTCCGTGCATAATCTGGATCCCAAATGTTCATGATCTCGATGTGAATGAGTCCAATTCCTTATCCCTCGGTCTACTAGTGAACCAGCTATCCAGGGATTGTGAAAGATGTTCTCCTAGAAATAATCTTTTTATTGCTTCGACTCATCTTCCCCAAAAAGTGGATCCCGCTCTAATAGCTCCGAAAAAATTAAATACGTGTATTAAGTTACGAAGGCTTCTTAGTTCACAACAACGAAAGTCCTTTTTCACTCTTTCCTATACGAGGGGATTTCACTTGGAAAAGAAAATGTTCCATACTAATGGATTT